ATGTCCATTTTTTCATCAAAAGGGGTGTCCCTTTTGAAGCGAGAATTGATTTTCCTTGATACCTAATATAATGCATGAAAGGGTCCTTAAACAACCATAGATTGTCCTGAAAGGCCTTAGCAAAAGCTTCTACAAGTCCAAGATGTTCTATTTTTCCATAGAAAAAGATTCGTTCAAGAAGGGTTCCAGAAGACGTTGAGCATAAATGAGAAGATTGGTTACGAAGAAAGACGAAGATGGATTCGTATTCACATAGATGAGAATTATATAGGACGAATAAAAACCTTTGATTTCCTTTTGAAAAACAAGAACTGGCTTTATTTGGAGTATTCCAACTACGATACTCGTAGAGAAATAATTTTAATAAATGTAAAGAAGAAGCGTCTTTTACCCAGTAGCGAAGAGTTTGAACCAATATTTCCAGATGGGCTGGGTAGGGTATTAGTATCTCTAACACATAAATTAAATGTGAAAATTTGTCCTCTAAAAAGGGGAATATTGAATGAATTGATCGTAAATTATGAGATTTAAATATTCCTTTCCTTTCTAGCGAAGATAATAATAATAATCGGAGATAAAACGGAATTTCTACAATGACTGCAAATCCTTCTGATATCATTTGAAAATTAAAATTCTTGTTGCGCCCAAAAAATGGATTTTGGTTAAAATCATTAGCAAAAAGAATCAAATGATTCTGTTCATACTGATACATTCGCTCAATTGCACGTTTCACAATTAGTAAGCTGAATTTATTAGAACCTGCATTTTCCAACAAAATGGATCTATTTCTATTTAAACCATGATCATGCGCAAGTGCATAAATATACTCCTGAAAGATAAGTGGATATAAGAAGTAGTGTTGTTGAGATCTATTTAGCTTTAAATATCTTTGGAATTCCTCCATTTGAAATTCTAGTTGAACTAAAGTTAGAGGATTTTGGGGGTTATCAATGAAACATAGTGCGATACAGTCAAAACGAGGTATTCGAGTAATAAACGAAAATGAATAGATACCTCGGATACAGGTAAACTTATCAACGGATTCTCTACCCTCTCGTTTCCATTTAAACGAATAAGTTTATGTTCGTTATAGGATAACAAAAGACTTAGAAATCCTTTATTTTTTCAACCTAATCGCTCTTTTGATTTTGGAATTTTTTTATCAATATACTGTTTCTTCTACACACACATTTCTATTCCATAATGGAAAATGTCAATAGTTAGGATTCATTAAAATAGAAAGAATTCGTTCATGGGATAATCCCTTCCCGTATCAGGTACTAATACATTTTTAACGTCTAATTAGATCGGGTAATCATTCAAATTAAGAACAGAAGCTCGTTGCTTTCCCTATAATCAATAAATTAAAGCCATTAGGGCTCTATCTATATCCATTTATTCATCCGACCCAACTTTAAATTGAATTCATTTTGTTCCGTTTCAAAAAAGAACACAACGGTTTGTACCGATTCGGAAAGAATGAAATATTATCATAACTCTTTGTTGATCCGACATGCTATTTTTTCCATTCATTCCCTTTCAGGATCAGTCGTGGTCTTCTAAACTTTACCAATGGTATGGACGAATCCTCGCTTCATCCAAATGTGTAAAAGATCCTCGCCGCACTTAAAAGCCGAGTACTCTACCGTTGAGTTAGCAACCCCAATATAAAAAGTTTATGTAAATACAATCAAAAAAAAAGATAGATAAAGATCAAAATTTCTAGACCACCTCTTAGTTCTTATGTTATCGCCTTTTCAATCAAAACCCCTATTCTTATTATATCTTTGCTCAACTTCTATTAAAGAGAATCCAAGGAATCCCATCATTTGAATAAAATAAGGTAAAAATAAAACCTCTCGGACAGAAATAAATTTATCTACTTATCACGATGAATTATATTTGTTCGATACACTGTTGTCAATATAAATGTTGAGAAAATAATACAATGGAAAACAAAAATGGAATTTTTTAAATACTATTAAAAAGGGGCTTGTGTTGGATTGGCACTACATAGCTGAAAAAAGTTTAGATAGAGGAATAAACAAAGAACAAGTAGAAAAAAAATATAATATAATATATATAAATACAAAAATTTATAGAAGAATTACTACCCCGTTCTATTTCGTTATTTCCTTAATTCAGTTTTGTTTGATTAGGACCAAGTTACTTAAGAACCTCCGCCTTTTTTAAAAGATCCCGAACAGTTCCTGTGGGCTGAGCGCCCTTTTCAAGGAAATATAGAATAGCAGGGACGTTTAAATAACTTTGATTTTTTATCGGATCATAAAAACCTACGTTCCGAAGATCTCTTCCTTCTCTTCGGGATCGAACATCAATTGCAACGATTCGATAGACGGCTCATTGGGATAGATCTAAGTAAATGAACAAGACCCCCCCTAGAAACGTATAGGAAGTTTTCTCCTCGTACGGCTCGAGAAAAAATGATTTGGAGTTTTGTCTACGTATATAATTAGAATTAATGTAAAAGGAGTTGATAAAATATAAAATCCACAAGTACCGGCAGAGGACCAAGAAACCACTCGACCCCGTACATCTGTAACAGTCACAATAGTATTATTGAAACTTGCTTGTAAATTATAATAGGAGTTAACTCATTTTTTTTTTATTTCTCCTTCCTGAAAAAATAAAAATCATTTGTACCCATAACTCAAGTTGGATAATTCTCAAATAGCTTAAAAGAAAAGAATCTTTCGGCATATCTAATCTAATAATAATAATGGAATTTATTTAATTTTTTGAATGGTCTTTAACCCCCTCTTGTTTGTCTCATTTAATCTTTATCATTAAAAATTAATTATTATCCAGTTTTTGAGACAATTCAAAAAAAGGTGTTTCCTTGTTTTGGGATCCTTTTTCTTTGTTTTAAATCAGTGGGTTTAGACATTACTTCGGTGCTTCTTAATCCTTACAAAATGGTAGCAACATACCCCTTTTGTGATTTCTTTCTATCAAAGAACCATATAAACGCTCGATTCCCGCGCGATACACTTTGAATCGAAAGACTTTTCTCAATTTCAACAAATTTTACTTTTGAATTAAAAATAGGATCCTTTCAATTTCTATATTGATATATATATGATATACTTACGAAGTTGTTCCAATTAATTGATTGGTATTAACCCTAGATTCTTGCCCCCTGGAAGATGAATCCATACTTTCTACCCGAGCTCCATCATGTACTATATTCATTAAAACCTAACAAAAAAGATATTCTAGTCAAAACAGAACAGATGTCGGGTCAAGAGCACCTTCATTCATAGAAAAGATGGCGGATGTAAGAATAAAAATCCACACCGGATCGTGTCCTTCAAGTCGCACGTTGCTTTCTACCACAGCGTTTCAAACGAAGTTTTACCATAACAAAAATTCCTCTAATTTGGAACCCATATGGAATTGATTCAATTATGGAATCATGAATAGTCATTGGTTACGTCGATACATAAACATCTTAATCTAGACCCTTTTTTCTTCTATACAAATTCTTCTAGACAAAGATGGAAAAAATTTTGTTGAAGCAATCTTAGCAAGACCCCACCTATTATTGTATGTTATTGTATGAATGCAACACTTTAACTTTACTTTTTATTAAAAAAATTCAAATATCTGTTTCTTTTCGAATTGAACCATCAACAATTTAAAGAAGATAAATGAATTGAACAAAAAACCCATTTTTATTTTTTTGTGTGAGATAGATAAAAAAGACCGATCGAAGAGAAGATTTAAGTACTTGTTCTTTCGATTCGAATTTTAGTAATAAGATAAGATGAACGAGCTAGGGGTTTTTCGTACCTATCAGATAGACTGAACTATAGTCTTTATTATGGATCCGTTACATATGTAACTTGATTCGTTGTTAATGAGATTCGGACATACACAGATAGACATATATTTAAATGAAGACCTTCTGTTTCTGTTACTAATTAAGAACTATCTATCCCACGACTCTCTGGGAATGCTGAATCAGAACAAAACCAAAAAGGATTCCTTTTTGGAGAAAGGATACTCTCTAGGGACAAAGACAAACAAGTCAAAATTAGGCGCTTGCTCCAAATTTTTTAGTTTACCCAAACCCAGTCTTGTCTTAAGAAACTTAATCCCATTAATTGAATGTAATAACCCCCCTCTTGTTTAGAATAAAGAGATCCTAATAATTTGGCTACCCCATTTAAGTTTAATTTGAATGTATAAAGAATAAGATTATAGGCTCTTTTGTTACCATCATATCTTGATCACATCTATTTAGGAATATATGTATGTTGTGAAAAACAAGGATATGATTCTAAAAGAAACAAGAATGACATTCTATCCAACTATCCAATATTAGGCATTTAAACATAACGTTATTTTCAAAATAAACTTTTACTCTGCTACAATGTATCTACCTGGGACGAAAGGATTCGAACCTCCGAATACCGGGACCAAAACCCGTTGCCTTACCACTTGGCCACGCCCCATCTATATTTCCATTCTACACTAATAAAGAATATTATTAGTATAGGGTCTTGGTCAATTACAGGGCAATTTTCTATATAAAATCTTTATAGAATAGATTAGATTCTTGCTAGGATTTTTACGCGCGTAGATATAGAATTCAGACGAATTCATTGATCATTACATAGAATTTAATTAAGATATTCTATGAAAGTATTATTTCTTCTATTCTCCTTTGTTTGAGAATTGGGGAATTTTTGATTGGGTGGGTTCAAAGAAAAAGAAGGATTTTTGTCTACCTTACTTTACTTCATTTTTCCTTATATCATTCACTCAATCAAAATGCAATTATCTCCAAGAACAAAACGCCTGTTATGCTTAATATCTTTAGTTTGATTTGCATTTGTCTTAATTCTGCCTTTTATTCGAGTAGTCTTTTCTTCGCCAAATTGCCCGAGGCCTACGCTTTTTTAAATCCAATCGTAGATCTTATGCCAGTCATACCTTTGTTCTTTTTTCTCTTAGCCTTTGTTTGGCAAGCTGCT